GTCTAGAATGATAGGCAAATAAAAGACTTTCTCAGGATTTTCGGTCATCCATTTGTTTGATATTTTGAAAATAGGTGGGTTGAATTTGATTCGTTTGGATGGTACCAACAAAATGGATTGCTAACTCCTATTTCTTATTTAATTAATCGATCAACTTGCTATCGGACATTTTTTTTTTTGGATTCGATAATTTTCATTTTCGCAAAAAATTTCGACATATTTTAACTATAATATTATGACAATCAATCCTACTACTTCTGGTTCTGGGGTTTCCACGCTTGAAAAAAAAAACCTGGGGCGTATCGCTCAAATTATTGGTCCGGTCCTGGACGTAGCTTTTCCTCCAGGCAAGATGCCCAATATTTACAATGCTCTAGTAGTTAAGGGTCGAGATACTAGTGGTCAACCAATTAATGTGACTTGTGAGGTACAACAGTTATTAGGAAATAATCGAGTTAGGGCTGTAGCTATGAGTGCTACAGATGGTCTAACACGAGGAATGGAAGTTATTGACACAGGAGCTCCTTTAAGCGTTCCAGTCGGCGGCACGACTCTCGGACGAATTTTTAACGTGCTTGGGGAACCTGTTGATAATTTAGGTCCCGTAGACACCAGCACAACATCTCCTATTCATAGATCTGCGCCCGCCTTTACACAGTTAGATACAAAATTGTCTATTTTTGAAACCGGAATTAAAGTGGTAGATCTTTTAGCTCCTTATCGCCGTGGAGGAAAAATCGGACTGTTTGGGGGAGCAGGAGTGGGTAAAACAGTACTCATTATGGAATTGATCAACAACATTGCAAAAGCTCATGGGGGCGTATCCGTATTTGGCGGAGTAGGTGAACGTACTCGTGAAGGAAATGATCTTTACATGGAAATGAAAGAATCCGGAGTTATCAATGAACAAAATATTGCAGAGTCAAAAGTGGCTTTAGTCTATGGTCAAATGAATGAACCGCCGGGGGCACGTATGAGAGTTGGGTTAACTGCCCTAACTATGGCGGAATATTTCCGAGATGTTAATGAGCAAGACGTACTTTTATTTATCGACAATATCTTCCGTTTCGTCCAAGCAGGATCTGAAGTATCTGCCTTATTGGGTAGAATGCCTTCCGCTGTGGGCTATCAACCTACTCTTAGTACCGAAATGGGCTCGTTACAGGAAAGAATTACTTCTACAAAAGAAGGGTCCATAACGTCGATTCAAGCAGTTTATGTACCGGCAGACGATTTGACCGACCCCGCTCCTGCCACGACATTTGCGCATTTAGATGCTACTACCGTACTATCAAGAGGATTGGCGGCCAAAGGGATCTATCCAGCGGTGGATCCGTTAGATTCAACGTCAACTATGCTCCAACCTAGGATCGTTGGCGAGGAACATTATGAAACTGCGCAAAGAGTTAAGCAAACCTTACAACGTTACAAAGAACTTCAAGATATTATCGCTATCCTTGGATTGGACGAATTATCTGAAGAAGATCGTTTAACTGTAGCAAGAGCACGAAAAATTGAGCGTTTCTTATCACAACCCTTTTTCGTAGCAGAAGTATTTACAGGCTCTCCAGGAAAATATGTTGGCCTAGCAGAAACAATTAGAGGATTTCAATTAATTCTTTCCGGAGAATTAGATGGTCTTCCCGAACAAGCCTTTTATTTGGTAGGTAACATCGATGAAGCTACCGCGAAAGCTATAAACTTAGAAATGGAGAGCAAATTAAAGAAATGACCTTAAATCTTTGTGTACTGACTCCTAATCGAAGTGTTTGGAATTCACAAGTAAAAGCAATCATTTTATCTACTAATAGTGGCCAAATCGGCGTATTAAAAGACCATGCCGCTACTGCGACAGCCGTAGATATAGGTGTTTTAAGAATGTTAGGCCTTGACGACCAATGGTCAACAATGGCTCTGATGGGCGGTTTTGCTAGAATAAGCAATAATCAGATTACTATTTTAGTAAATGATGCTGAGAAGGGTAGTGACATTGATCCACAAGAAGCTCAGGAAACTCTTGAAATAGCAGAAGCTAACTTGAAGAAGGCGGAAGGAAAGAGACAATTAATTGAAGCAAATCTAGCTCTCAGACGAGCTAGGACACGAGTAGAGGCTCGCACTACAATTTCGTAACCTGTTGGTGCGTCCGAATAATCAAAAGAAGTTCCCTTGTCGGTAGAATCTATATATAGAATGCAACGAAAAAAAAAAAAAAAGAAATAGAAAAATTTATTAGATACCCCGAATCGAGGGTATCTAATAAGTTTTACCTACTATTGGATTTGAACCAATGACTCCCGCCGTATGAAAGCAGTACTCTAACCGCTGAGTTAAGTAGGTCTTTTATCATTCCAAAGAGGACTAAATATAACTATCAGATAGATAGATTATAAATCCAATATTGCTTATTAAGCAATATTAATTAAACAGATCAAAGAACTATGATGTTGGATCGTGGAATATTTATCTTGACAAGAAATTATCTACATGCTAAAATAGG